ATAAGATCAATAAACTAAGGTTTTGTCGTTCTAGATCATCGGATTCGACGTAAATAATGATAAATAGATACGAATACAGCAGAAAAAAAGGGGGGGGGAATCAAAAAAACAAGTAGAGAAAAATTATACAAAGTTATATACAAGTCGCTACCCCCCCTTAGGTATTTCTTTTTTCGTTAATTGAATTTCATTTGATTAGACGGAAGTTCCTTAAAAACTTCCGCTTTCTTTAAAAGATTCTGAACAGTTTCTGTGGGTTGAGCACCTTTTTCAAGGAAATATAGAATAACAGGAATATTTAAATAAGTTTGATTCTTTATTGGATCATAAAAGCCCACTTTTCTAAGATCTTTTCCTTCTCTTCGGGATCGAACATCAGTTGCAACGATTTGATAGACGGCTCATTGGGATAGATGTAGATGAACAATACCCCCCCTAGAACCGTATAGGAAGTTTTCTCCTCGTACGGCTCGAGAAAAAATGATTTGATTCAAAGGTTTGTCTATGTATGCAATTCTAAGAAATTAAATGACAAATGGGCCATCAATTAGACTATGATTTCAGTCTTTTTTTTCTTACTGAAAATGAAAAAGAAACCATTCGTACTCATAACTCAAGTTAGATAACTCTCAAATAGCTCAAAGGAAAAATCTTTAGTCAATTTCATTTATTGAGTGGTCTTTACCCCCTTTTGTTTGTCTCGTTTAAACTCTATTTGGATTCTTTAGTCTGATCCAGTTATTGAGACTATCGAGACAATAAAAATGGTGTTTCCTTGTTCTTAGATCCTTTATCCTTATTTTAAATCAGTGGGTTTAGACATTACTTCGGTGCTTCTTAATCCTTTCAAAATGGCAGCAACATACCCTTTTTGATTTCTTTCTAGCAAAGAATCCTATGGGACAGTTGATTCCCGCATGATACACTTTGAATCGAAAAAAGTTTGAGCAATTCCAACAAGTTTTGCTTTTGAATTGGAAACTTGCTCGAATTGGATCCTTTCGATTTCTATATATGGAAGATACATTTACGAAGTTGTTCCAATTGATTAATTAGCATTAACCCTAGATCCTTGCCCCCGAGAAATGAATTAATCCTTTCTACTCGAGCTCCATCGTGGACTATTTTCAACCCAACAAAAAACGAAGGGTTCGAGTGTAACAGAACAAACAATGTCGAGCCAAGAGCACCCTCATTCCTAGATAAATCGAAAATGGTGGATGTAAAAATCCACAACGGATCGTGTCCTTCAAGTCGCACGTTGCTTTCTACCACATCGTTTCAAACGAAGTTTTACCATAATATTCCTCTAATTTGGAACCGGTATGGAATTGATTCAATTATGGAATCATGAATAGTCATTGGTTCAGCTGTCCATAGACATCGTAATCTAGATTTCTTCTTCTCTATATGATATATAGAAGAACGATTTTTCTGAAAAAGTCTTAGCAAGACTTTAACATACATAAATAATCTATAGATAATAGAAAGAAATAGAAATATATAAACGAATAACTTTTTGAATCTGCATCTTCAAGTGACTCAATAGGATAAATTAAACGATTTCCTATTTTTTGAGTCCCAAAGGTTCCACTTACAAGGAATGATTCAAAATATTTATTAAAAATATTTCTAATTGAAATTGAAAAAGTTTCCTATTTAGACATCATTATTTAATTTGATTTAATTTAAAGAAAATTGGACAATAAGCATCACGTTTGATCTTTATAGGAAGATAAGTCTTTCTTTTTTAATTGACTCATCACATCACTGATTTAATTGAAAATCGATAAATAGATCAAAGAAAAGAAGAAAGAAATCCAATTTTTTTTCATGAGATGTATAAAAAAATGATGTAAGTTAAGATTTGAATCTTTATTCTTTTCATCTGATTACGAAAATCAAAATCAAAAAAAAATCGGGAGGGGTTTTCGTATCTATCAGATAGACTGAACAGTTGTCACTGTGATAGAAATTTTCTAATATTGAATTGAAAGAATTTCAGTTTAAATAATTTAAGCAAATTTTTTTCACAAAAACCCAAAAATTATTGTCGAACGATACATACCATATAAGCTAAACATTTCCTCATTTTATATGATTATTTTATATGATTATATGCTATGTATTTTGTTTAACTTTAACATGGGATTGAGTAATATTTTACTCATCGACTCTTGTCATAAAGTGAATAAAATAAAAGGGATAGGATAAATCACCCCTGCCCCATTACATAGATTTCCAATTTTTCATTAGAGCCAAACACGAAATACCTAAATAAAATGAGATTCAAAGAAAAAACATTGGCTCCATATCATATAGAAATATGTTATGGAACTTGATCATTTGTTAATGAGATTCGAACAGACATATATATTTAAATTAATATGGATTAACTCCTATCCACTCCCCTACTTCTTTCTATCAGAATAATGGAGCATAAAAAAATGGATATGCTCTGGGACGGAAGGATTCGAACCTTCGAATATCGGGACCAAAA